CAATTCGATGTTATCTAGAAGGAAGTTAGAATACCGGTGCGGTTTAAGTAAATTAAGGAATAGTTTTGGTCCTATTGAAAATGTTAGTGTACGGAAAGACTGTAGTCTAAATGGTAGGGATAAAAACATTCCTAGTTGGAGTGATGCTGACAGTTCTAATTACAGTAATCGCGATCGGGGTGTCGAGAGCATTCGGAATTTTAGCGATGATAACACTTTTTTAATTAGGAATAGTAATAGGGATTGTTATTCCATATATTTTGATATTGAAAATCAATTTTTTGAGATTGACAATGATCATACGTTTCTGAGTGGACTGGAAATTTCTTTTTATAGTTATCGAAGTTCGAGTTATTCTAATAATGGATCTACTAGGAAAGATCCCCGATATCATACTTTGATGTATGATACTAAAGATAGCTGGAATACTCACATTAATAATTGTGTTGACAATTATCTTTGTTCTCAAATCGATATTGATAGTTACATTTACAGTTCCATTTGTCGTGAAGGTGGAAATAGTAGTGAAAGAAGGAGTTCCAGTCTAAGACCTATCACAAATGATCTTGATTTAACTATAAGAGAAAGATCTAATGATCTCCATATAACTCAAAAATACAGGCATCTGTGGGTTCAGTGCGAAAATTGTTATGGATTAAATTATAAAAAATTTTTTAAGTCAAAAATGAATATTTGTGAACAATGTGGGTCTCATTTGAAAATGAGTAGTTCAGATAGAATTGAACTTTCGATTGATCCGGGCACTTGGAATCCTATGGATGAAGAGATGATCTCTCTAGATCCCATTGACTTTCATTCAGAGGAGGAACCTTATAAAGATCGTATTGATTCTTATCAAAGAAAGACAGGATTAACCGAGGCTGTTCAAACTGGTACTGGTCAACTAAATAATATTACCGTAGCAATTGGGGTTATGGATTTTATGTTTATGGGAGGTAGTATGGGATCCGTAGTAGGCGAGAAAATTACACGTTTGATCGAGTATGCTACCAATCAATTTTTACCTCTTATTCTAGTGTGTGCTTCTGGAGGAGCACGCATGCAAGAAGGAAGTTTGAGCTTGATGCAAATGGCTAAAATTTCTTCTGCTTTATTTAATTATCAATTAAATAAAAAGTTATTTTATGTATCAATCCTTACATCTCCTACTACTGGTGGAGTGACAGCAAGTTTTGGTATGTTAGGAGATATAATTATTTCCGAACCCAACGCTTACATTGCATTTGCGGGTAAAAGAGTAATAGAACAAACATTGAATAAGACAGTACCTGAAGGTTCACAAGCGGCTGAATATTTATTCCATAAGGGCTTATTCGATCCAATCGTACCCCGTAATCTTTTAAAAGGCGTTCTTAGTGAGTTATTGCAGTTCCATGCTTTCTTTCCTTTGAATTAAAATGAAATCAACAAGTAGACTTTTTCTCTTTTTCATCGCTATCACTGATTACTAAACAGTAAACCTCTATAACATAAAAGAGCACTCTTTTTTCCGCAAAATCAAATAAAGCAAGAAGGCAAATAAACTGAAATCTGAATTATAATGATTATAAGATATCTTTATAACAGGTACAATTATTAAATCGAGGTATTCATTCTATGACAACTTTCACCAGCATACCCTCTATTTTTGTGCCTTTGGTAGGCCTAGTTGTTCCGGCAATTGCAATGGCTTCTTTATCTCTTCATGTTCAAAGAAACAAGATTTTTTAGATATGATGGATCCTCTTCTTTGTATTTCTTTTTCAAAACTTAGACTTGAATCATAACACAGATATTTATTTTGTAGACTACGGGATAACATGGTACTTCCTCCGAAGATAAAGGACACATAACCGAAAGAGTTCTTAATGCGTGCGTAAACATGAAGATATATGTCTAAATCAATTACATCTATTTGAAAATGTAGCAGTAGTAGTATCAGGGCGGGTGACTGAAAGAAAAGGAAAAAGGAATTCGATGAGTTACTCTTAAGAGTTCACGTCCGAGAGTACTAGTTGATGAGCGTTACTTCGGAAATTGAAAAAAAAAAGTAAAGTCAAAAAAAAAGCCATTTTGGTTATTCTCCCAATTCCAATAAAATACAACATGAATTGTCGATCAGAACGTATATGGATAGAACTTATAGCAGGGTCTCGAAAAACAAGTAATTTCTGCTGGGCCTTTATCCTGTTTTTTGGTTCATTAGGGTTCTTATTGGTTGGAACTTCTAGTTATCTTGGCCGGAATTTAATATCTTTATTTCCTTCTGAACAAATCATTTTTTTTCCACAAGGGATCGTGATGTCTTTCTACGGGATTGCAGGGCTCTTTATTAGCTCCTACTTGTGGTGCACGATTTCGTGGAATGTGGGTAGTGGTTACGATCTATTCGATAAAAAGGAAGGAATAGCGTGTATTTTTCGTTGGGGATTTCCTGGAAAAAATCGTCGTATCTTCCTCCGATTCTTTATGAAAGATATTCAGTCCCTCAGAATAGAAGTTAAAGAGGGTATTTATGCTCGTCGTGTCCTTTATATGGAAATCCGAGGTCAGGGGGCCATTCCGTTGACTCGTACTGATGAGAATTTGACTCCACGAGAAATTGAGCAAAAAGCGGGCGAATTGGCTTATTTCTTGCGTGTACCAATTGAAGTATTTTGAAATGAATTCAATCATTTTTTTTTTTACTTTCTATTTTGAGAGTTTGTGAGATAAGGGATCTCGAAATACGAATAATATTCATTGGTTAAAGCAGCCTCTTGGGGTGGGGTGTATTCATTGAAAAGATGTAATTGCTTCGAATTGGAACAATTGAACTGTCCTAGAAACATTGTTTCCTCATTCGACTTTCAAATGTACTTTGATTCAAAAGTCAATTTATTAATTCTTTCTAAATTCAAAAGAAAAGGCTAGCCACTGAATCAAAAACAAAATGGGGATAGATTCATAGTCTCGCTACTTTGTAAGAAAAGGAATAAAACTTATGTTTGCTAGAACTATTAGATTGTATAGAATTGACGACGTGGGTTGATTAAAAATTCACAGACGAAAAATGGAAAAAAAGAAAGCGTTTACTCTCCTTTTATATCTTGTATCTATAGTCTTTTTGCCCTGGTGGGTCTCTTTCTCATTTCAAAAAAATCTAGAATCTTGGGTTACTAATTGGTGGAATACTAGGGAATTCGAAACTTTTTTGAACGATCTTCAGGAAAAAATTATTCTTGAAAAATTCATAGAATTAGACGAGCTCTTCCTCTTGGAAGAAATGATAAAGGAATACCCGGAAACACATTTACAAAAGCTGGGAATCCACAAAGAAACGATCCAATTGATCAAGATGCACAACGAAGACCATATCCATAAGATTCTCCAGTTCTCGACAAATATAATATATTTCCTTGTTTTAAGTGGTTATTCTATTCTCGGTAATCAAGAACTTGTTTTTCTTAATTCTTGGTTTCAAGAATTCCTATATAATTTAAGCGACACAATAAAAGCCTTTTCTATTCTTTTATTAACGGATTTATGTCTAGGATTTCATTCGCCCCACGGCTGGGAACTATTGATTGGTTCTATTTACAAAGATTTTGGATTTGCTCATTCTGAGCAAATTATATCTGGTCTTGTTTCCACTTTTCCAGTTATATTAGATACAATTTTTAAATATTGGATCTTCCGCTATTTAAATCGTCTATCTCCCTCACTTGTAGTGATTTATCATTCAATGAATGACTGAAAAAGAATCCACTGATCCAATTCTACTCTTTGTGATTTTGTACATAAGCAAAACGTTCAAAATCATACTTCTTTTTTTATCCCCATCCAGGGGATTTTGATTCTTCTTAGATTCCAGTAGAATTATTTCATTTCAGTAAATAGCAGAATCTTGGATAGGGAACCATATTAGCGACCTACCTCATTTTATTGTATAAATTTTTGGAATCAACCATTGGACCATGCAAACTAGAAATAACCTTTCTTGGATAAAGGAAGAGATTACTCGATCCGTTTCCGTATTGCTCATTATTATATATATAATGACTGGGGCATCCATTTCAAATGCATATCCCATTTTTGCACAGCAGGGTTATGAAAATCCACGAGAAGCCACTGGACGTATTGTATGCGCCAATTGCCATTTAGCAAATAAACCCGTGGATATTGAGGTTCCGCAAGCGGTACTTCCTGATACTGTATTTGAGGCAGTTGTTCGAATTCCTTATGATAAGCAACTTAAACAAGTTCTTGCTAATGGCAAAAAAGGGGCCTTGAATGTGGGGGCTGTTCTTATTTTACCGGAGGGGTTTGAATTAGCCCCCCCTGATCGTATTTCGCCTGAGATAAAAGAAAAGATAGGTAATCTTTCTTTTCAGAGCTACCAACCTACTAAAAAAAATATTCTTGTGATAGGTCCTGTTCCTGGTCAAAAATATAGTGAAATTGCCTTTCCTATTCTTTCCCCCGACCCCGCTACTAAGAAGGATGTTCACTTCCTAAAATATCCCCTATATGTAGGTGGAAACCGAGGAAGGGGTCAGATTTATCCTGATGGGAGCAAGAGTAATAATACAGTTTATAATGCTACAGCAGCGGGTAGAGTAAGCAAAATTATACGAAAAGAAAAAGGGGGGTACGAAATAATCATAGCGGATGCATCAGATGGACATCAAGTAGTTGATATTTTACCTCCAGGACCAGAACTTCTTGTTTCAGAAGGCGAATCTATCAAATTGGATCAGCCATTAACGAGTAATCCTAATGTGGGTGGATTTGGTCAGGGGGATGCGGAAATAGTACTTCAAGACCCATTACGTGTCCAAGGTCTTTTGTTCTTCTTCGCATCGGTTATTTTGGCACAAATTTTTTTGGTTTTGAAAAAGAAACAATTTGAGAAGGTTCAATTGTCCGAAATGAATTTCTAGATCTACGGATTTAGTAAACAAGTTCGTAAAAAGAAGAAAGCTTTTCTTTATCATTTATAGAACGTAGTCAAAGAATAC